TTAATTAATATAAATTGGGAATTTTATTTATTTTTATTATAGGATCTATCTATCTATTGGATCTCTTTTAGAAGATGGCATGCCGCCACTCGGACTCGAACCGAGATGCTCTAGCACTGCTTCCTAAGAGCAGCGTGTCTACCGATTTCACCATAGCGGCTTGCTCGAACTCATAATAGCCTATTTATATTCAATCGTCGAGATTGAAAAAGTCAATTCAATCAAATAAGTTTTTTTTAGTAAAGATTCAAATTGATAAAAAAACTAGTTCAAAAGTCAATTTGAAGGTTCATTAGTTTCATTTATTTTCCTTTAGGGTGTCCGGTTTATTTATCTTAAGGCTTTAACGTAGTTTATCCTATTCTAAAAAACAACTCTTGCAACTAGATAATTCTTTCGATAGAATCATTTTTTTTACTTTTATTGTCATTATTTCTGGTTTATCTGATTTCAAAATTTCAGACAAAAATTAATTTTCTAAATGAATCCAAAATATGCCTATTTTGGATTACTCCAAATTGACACATTATTTGTACATATATATAATATCTCAACAATTAAGTTCTTTTTATGTTAAATACATTACCTATAGTAAATACAATAAATTAAGAAGTCAGAAAATTATCCAAAAATTTTTAACATGAAATCCATTAGTTTCAACAATTAATTAATTTGAACTAAAAATCTTATATCTGCCCTTCCCGAGAAAGAGAAAATTTTTTTATTTTTGTAAAGGTCGATGGGGAAAATAAGACTCCCCACCACACCACCAAAATCTGAGTGAAAATATACTAAAAAAAAATTTTTAGAATTCAGAAAACGGAAGAATTCTTCTTTTAGACATCTTATCTTATAATCTTATAATTAAGAGTCTATTTCATATTGATTAGAATAGGGACTACCAATTGTTAATTTTATATTAACTTTGAAATTCACAAATTATTCCAATATTTTAGGACTTATTTGTTTGTCGTACAAAAAAACTTTTTGAATTCCCGGTAGAAAGAGATTTCCCTAATGACAAAGCTTTTAACGCTGCCCAATATCCTTTCCTTTTCCAAATATTTTTACGAATACGCTTTTTTGATATCGAAGTACGTTTTTTTGGAACTGCCATTTTAAAATGAAGAAGTTACTCATTGTTATAGTTGGATGTGAAAGACATCTATTGTTCAAAACAAATTATTATTTCTTATTCATTATCTATTTTTTCTCTAAATAAGATTCTATTCAAAAAAAAAAAAGAAATATAGATATGTCAAAGATCCGTGAAAATTGGATCAAAAATTACTCGAAATAACAAAATTTTGATTCCATACACTATTTGTAAAACCTAAATTTTTTCGTTTGGAACTTTTAGTTCTCGTTGTTTATCTCTCAAAGTTATATCTTTAGAATCTGCTATGGCATAAAAATCAATCAAACTTAATAAAATCAATAAAAAACCTAAAAGACTTTTATTTTTGTTATTCTATACTTTATTTACATGTAATAAAATACTTCAAAGGCTTGTAAACTTTTGCCTAATAAATTGAGTTTTTTTGTTTTGATAAAAAATACACCTAAATTCAATTTTAAAATTCGAGTGAGACTAGTAATAAATCTGTTAAAGGATACGTGGTTTGATAAAAAAATATCTCAGTCATTTTTTATCCTTTCTCGATAAAAAAGTAAATTTTAGATCTATAATCTTCTAAAATCTAAAATTTACTAATAAATTGAAATGGAAAACAATGAATCCCATAATGAATTAGTTAATGAGTTGAAATAAACTAACTAAAATCAAGAGTTTTTATTTCATTAGACCGATGACCTTAGTTAATCCTATAATTCATATCAGCATCAAGTACTCTTTTTAGCCCAAATTTTTATCCTTGCTCTACAAATCTAAATTCTTATTATTATGATAATTTATCGTAATAATAATAAGAATTTAGATTTTCCTATTATAAGTATTTGTTTTTATATGTCGCTTGGTCATATCATTTGAGCAATTATAACTTCTTGTTTTGAATATTTGAACGATTTTGAAAAGACTCAGAATAAATACTAATCTAAAATTATTAAATAAGTTAGTGCATATATTGATTTTTTTATTGACTTTTTTTCGAAAGAAGTAAAATCCGGTGAATCGGAAACAATTAATTAAGAATAAAAAACTTTTTTTATGGAACAGATATATCAATATGCGTGGATAATACCTTTTCTTCCACTTCCAGTTCCTATGTTAATAGGGTTGGGACTTCTTCTTTTTCCGACGGCAACAAAAAGTATTCGTCGTATGTGGGCTTTTCAAAGCGTTTTATTGTTAAGTATAGTCATGATTTTTTCCATGAATCTGTCTATTCAGCAAATAAATAGCAGTTCTGTCTATCAATATGTATGGTCTTGGATTATCAATAATGATTTTTCTTTAGAATTCGGATACTTGATTGATCCACTTACTTCTATTATGTCAATATTAATCACTACTGTTGGAATTATGGTTCTTATTTATAGT